CATGAATTTCCTATTATTATTTAAATTATTTAAAGTAAGACGCCGCCATGGTGAAATTGGTAGACACGCTGCTCTTAGGAAGCAGTGCTAGAGCATCTCGGTTCGAGTCCGAGTGGCGGCATAAATATTAATTCATGTTAATAATAAAGATACAATAGATATCTAATAGTATAATAGAATCTAACTAATAGAATCTAAATTTTTCAATATTTTAGATTCTATTTAAGCCCCAATTTCAATTTTTTAAAAAGGACTTTTCTTTATGATATTTGCGACCTTAGAGCATATATTAACTCATATTTCCTTTTCGATCATCTCAATTGTTATTTTAATTCATTTGATGAACTTATTAGTCTACGAAATCGAAGAATTACGTAATTCGTCAGAAAAAGGAATGATAGCTACTTTTTCCTCTATAACAGTGTTTTTAGTTACTCGTTGGATTTCTTCGGGACATTTTCCTTTAAGTAATTTATACGAATCTTTAATTTTCCTTTCATGGAGTTTATCCATTATTCATATAATTCCGTATATTAGGAATTCTAAAAATGATTTAAACGCAATAACTGCACCAAGTGCCATTTTTACCCAAGGTTTCGCCACATCAGGTCTTTCAACTGAAATGCATCAACCCGCAATATTAGTACCTGCTCTACAATCTCAGTGGTTAATGATGCATGTCAGTATGATGTTATTGAGCTATGCAGCTCTTTTATGCGGATCATTATTATCAGTTGCTCTTATAGTGATTACATTTCAAAAAAAAATCGATTTTCTTTTGAAAAACAAGAATTTTTTAAGTTTAAGGAAATCGTTTTTCTTTGGTGATATGGAATATTTGAACGAAAAAGTAACTATTTTAAAAAAGACTTCTTTCCTATCATTTAAAAATTTTTACAATTATCAATTAATTCAGCATTTGGATTCTTGGAGTTATCGTGTCATTAGTTTAGGGTTTACCTTTTTAACCATAGGTATTCTTTCTGGAGCAGTATGGGCTAATGAAGCATGGGGTTCATATTGGAATTGGGATCCTAAGGAAACTTGGGCATTTATTACTTGGACCATATTTGCAATTTATTTACATACTAGAAAAAATTCAAAATTGCAAGATCAAGTTACGAATTCGGCATTTGTAGCTTCTATAGGATTTCTCCTAATTTGGATATGCTATTTTGGGATCAATCTATTAGGAATCGGGTTCCATAGTTATGGCTCATTCCAATGAATATCTAATTGAATAAAATAAACTGTATAAAGAATAATCGTCAGATACACAATGAAATTTTGTGCGAGTTTTTGAGAACCTTTTTAATAGAGGAATTTTTTAAATGGTTCTCAAAAACTTTAGATATATCTAATTACAATTCTAATTAACACTTACCTTTTTTTCATTGCACAACGAAGAATCGTGAAAATATGAAAGTAAAAGAATTCTAAAACTTTTTTTCCAATTAATTAAATTTATTGAATCTAAAAAAAGAATTAGTATCTATAAAAATAGAACTTGTACCTTGTCAACCGATAACGGGAGAACAAATCAGGATAAATACCAATTCCTATTACAGGTAGAAAGATATAGATCAAGACAAATAGTTCTCGTGGTCCAGAATCAAAAAAATTCGAGTTTGTAATATTAAAGAGCTTGTATCCATAGAAAATCTGACGTAATATCGTAACATAGATAATAAAAAATAGAAGTTAATATCATTCCAATTAACATCACAAAAGTAATTAATATTTTTGTTATGAAAAGATATTTTGGGCTGGTCATTATTCCAAAAAAGAGTAAGAATTCTGCAACAAAACCACTCATTCCTGGCAATGCAAGAGAAATCATCGAGAAACTACTCAAGATTTTTGACATTGGAATAGATATCCCCCATCTCTTCGAGATAAAAAAAAAGTATTCTATCACAACTTGTTCCTTCTACGAAAAAAGCGCAGCACCAATCAATCTATGAGATAGTCTTTGTAAAATGATTTCATTAAGTCCTATGCCAGTTATTCCTAAAAAAAAAGAACCTCCGGTAGTGCACAAAATAAACTTTGTAATTGAGTATAGACATTTTTTTCCTCCCCACATGGATAAAAGTAAAGAAAAAAATTAATTTGAATTCCTACATGATGAAAAAAAGGAAAAAGTCTCGAGAAGAAAATGATGCTATTTGACCACTCTACATTGCTAACATCAAGAAATAGAAAAATTGCGGATTTTGAGTAATTGGCCAAGCTACTAAAGTAGTTCTAAATTATGTCTAAATTATGTCAGTAAAAAGGGTCCTATGGAAAGGACATCGGTTTTCAGTCTCCATTGAAAATCAAAAAGATTGATCCATTTAGAATCCTTCTTGAATTGAGTTAATGGATCGGATCGTCCAATTGGAAAATGATAACAAAATAAATAGATCATTAGAAGGAACTCTAGAATATATATATATATATAGTATACCACCTATACACCTTATTCTATACACCTTATTTCTCCTATGAGTGAAAAAGATAATTGAAGAATCCGCAAATATGGGCAAAACAAAAAGTATTGTTAACCAAGGAAAATAACTCGTGATAAAGAAAAGATAAGATTATACCAGAAAAGCCCGTGCTCGGGAGAAGAAGAATATATTCTCTTTTCTCGAATACGGGCTTTTGTCGGTAAAGAGGAATCAAATGATTCAAGTGGAGTTTTTTGTCACATATCAATAAGAAAGACCCATGCTGCGAGTTGTTTCATGCCATAAATAAACACGGACACTCAAAAAATCCGTTGGACAAGCGGATTCACATCTTTTACAACCTACACAATCTTCGGTTCTTGGCGCAGAAGCAATTTGCTTAGCTTTACATCCGTTCCAAGGTATCATTTCCAATACATCCGTGGGGCAAGCTCGAACACATTGGGTACATCCTATACATGTATCATAAATCTTTACTGAATGTGACATTGGGTCTATAAATTCCAGTTTTGAACACAAAAAATTTTCAATCTGGTAAAATAAGAAAATGAAATAATCATATATTTTCTATTGTAGACACCAGATGAATCAATGATTTATCAAAATTTTAAGAATCAATAGATTTTTTAATCTGTTTATTAGAAAGGACCAAGATACTTTGATTTCCATTTCAATAACCATGAAATATAAGTTTACGAATTCAAATTCATGTTAATTTTACTATATGTATATAGAATGTATATAGATATAGAATATAGAAAGATTTTAGTATATAGGTAGAATAATTCTATAGATAGATAGAAATAGAATTAATTGGATATTGATATATTCTATATCAATATCCAATTAATACGTTTGTTATTAGGTTAGTGATAGAAGAGATTAATAACTCTAAATCTCAATCATAAATCTATATGAAAATGAAAAAAAGAGAAGAAAGAAAAGAAATAAACACTTAGAAGAAATAAGAAATACATGTTCTAACATTATTGATAAATTCCTCATCTCTCTCAATTCATTGAAATATGAACAAAAATGAAACCTATTAAGTTGACTAGAATAGAAGAATTACAGAACAAAAGAATATATTCACAGTAGATTGAGAAAAAAAAGAGATTAAATCCATTTTCATTCTTTCAATAAAAAAAAAATAAGTTCTTCTTTCTTATTATATTAGATTATTGATTATTATATTAGATTATTGATGGGCCATAGTAATTGCACCTATCAAAGAAAGTAAAAGGATTGGATAAATGAATCCCAATTTGTTGAACATTACTTATGAAGAAATCCTGTTCTATAATCTGATTTGATCTTGTAGTCCAAAAAATTTTGTACCATAACGTATTTGGGAGAGTAGTCATTCAATGAAAAAAAATACTTGTACAAACCAATGAAGTGATCCTATCTCCAAAGGTCCGCAAATAGGAATCATTGGAATATTATGAATCGTTCATAAACAGTACAGCAAATATTATTAATACATTTATGGTTCCCACAAATAAGGAACTGCGTGGCAGCTACAAAATAGGAATTCAAAAAAATATAGAATTAAGGATATACAAACAAGAAGAACCAATACCAATAAAAAGTCAGAATCAATGGGATTGGTAAGTAATAATATTCCCAGACCTCCTAATATAAGAACTGATTCCATAAATATTACTAAAGATATTGAATAGTTACAGATAAATGATTTGTATGGGATAAGGTAATTATGAAACTTTGTCCAATGTACCTTGTGGCTCATATTTTTTCCTTAATTCATTATTTCATTAATTTATTAAAATGAAAAATATAAACAAAGAATAACTGAACTAAGAAAAAAATAATTAAAAAATAAAAAAGAACAAGAATAATAATAAGAAATTCAAAATTAATTAAGAAATTTTTGGTTCCCGAATATTTAATTGATCCATTAATTTCTTATAACGCACTTTATTTTTCTTTGACAAATAAGTCAATAATCGTTGACGTTTTCCTAGAATTATTCGTAGACCCCTTTGTGATAAAAAATCTCTTTTGTGCAATTCTAAATGTGAAGTAAGTCTTCGTATCTTACTGGTGAAATGGAATACTTGAAATTCAACAGATCCACTATTTTCTTCTTTTTCTTCTTGTGTAATAACTGAGATGAATAAATTTTTTTTGACCATAAATGAAAATTTGTATCTTTATTTTCTGTGAATTTTACCGATCAGGAAAAATAAAATAAAAAAAAAATAATAATAAAGAATATTTATTATGCCAGTTATTTTTATCTTTTCATCTAGTATACATCAAAATTGGATTCTATTCATATACTCTTTTTTTTTATTTATGTGGTTTATGTTTTTATGTTTTGTATATTTTAATCAAAATATACAAAACATATATGTATTCGCGAAATAGAACAATTTCTTTGTTCTTTTTACTTAAAGAAATTCCACTCTTGCTAATGAAAGTTGATATACTATGAAATCATCATTATGTATTATAGTATTACTACATAGTGTATATGTTTTGGTTTTCTCATCTACCAAATATGTTAGATGATATGTAGGAAAATCCACTATAAATTCTTTTTCATTGGAATTGAATTGATTCCTAATTGTTAATACATATGTATTCTTGACATACTGAAACGACTGCTGTTATTGGCATCAAACCAATAACGATTCATACAAGCTAAATCTTCTAATCTATAATTAGGCCAAAGAAACAATTTGAATTTAATGAAATTTTTTCTATCTGTATTAATATGTTTGTTCTCATTCAAAAATTGTCCACAGTTTCTTATTTTATTTTCATTGCAAAATCTTGGATTTCTATCCACAACATGAAAATTCCGGGAATTTAAACAAATTAGAATTCGAAATTCTCTACGACGTCTGGGGGATAGAATATTTTCAGGAACAAGTAAATCATAATGATTTTTGTCTCCACTTAAAAATATGTTGCTGTGTCGTGCAATGGATTTTTCAAAATCCCCTTTCTCAATTCTTTTTTTTTTGTATTTTTTAGTTGTTTGGTACTTCTTATTATCGACTGATGAAATATCCATAGTTTGATATATAATAGATTTTCCGTCCTTTCGTATAGATAGACAAATTGGTTCAATAATAAATATTCCCTTTCTTATCAATTCTGCAAGAACTAGGTCCCTTTGAATCAACATTTCATCTAGATTTATTTCACCTCTTTGAATCGAAGATATAGCAATTTCTTTTGGATTTATCAGTCTAAGTAGAAGACAATATACCCTTATATTTTTCATTACTTTATTATTCAAATGATCAGCCCATCTTAGTTGAAAAAGTAAATATTTTCTCAAAAAAAAATCTAGTTCCATTTCATTCTTGCTCTTATATTGTTTTTTTTTTATACCTTTTTTTATTTCTAAGCTTGCGTAATCTTCTTCAACAGATTTTTTATTCTTTTGGTTTAGTATAAGATTTCTTTGGACCTGTTGTTGGTTTTCTTCCTGCTTGGAATTTACTAATTCAAGATCTTTTTTTTTCTTAAATGATTTTACGTTAATTTTTTTGCTTTTTTCATTTATAGAAAAATGAAAAAAGAGTGATTTGATTGGGATGATCCAAGGTTGAATTTTATAGACATCAAAAAGTAGTACAAATTCTGGGAAGAACCAAGTTTCTAGATTGGATATAGTATCATGATTGAATGCGATATCATTATCATAGAACCTTTTTTTATTCATTCCCATGTAATCAAAAAAGAAATTGCATGTTTTGCTCTCTTGATGAATTGTAGGAAAAAAAAGATCTTTTTTTTCCATTTTGTTGAAATTATTAATTTCAGTCTTAGTATTTTTCTGAATCTTGATGCCAATATGTGCATTGGTCCAGATCTCTATATTATTCTCAATATTATTTAGAAAACAAAGAGGAAGAACTCTACAATCAAAATATTTTCTATCCAAATTAGTCTTCCTATCAATAAGAAATCCTTTTTCTACTTTTTCTAGATAATCATTACTAGGTATACTTACCAATACATAAAATGATTCAGGTTTCGATGTATTGAAATGATATTTAATTTCTCGGTCCCCGTTTTTTTCTAATGTTGATTCAGAAATGTATAAATTAGGGAGGCTTATGTATTTATATGATAAAATATCATATCTATAATGTTTTTTCCATTTATCCTTTTTCTTCATAAATGAATTCTCTGCATAGTCATTTTCTTTCATGGAATAAATGAATCGGTATTTTTTATAGAAATCCAATTGGTTTGATTCCTTATTTTGAATCATACGATGTTTATCAATTCTATTTCTCCATTCTTTAGGTACTAATACTAATTGATACTTTTTTTTTTTAGATAAATCGTATTGATAATAACTTTTTAACCAGTTTTTCCATTCGTTCATTACAAACGTATTAATTTGCTTATGTCTTGATTTATAATTAAATATTCCGTGTATCATATAATAGTCTTTTAAATTATCCTTAAAAAAAGGATATCTCCCTTGATATTGAAGTACAGGTCTCAATTGATAATTATTAAGTAATTGGTTTTGTGATATTTTGTAAAAAACATATGCTTGGGATAGGGAAGATAAGTTCCAATAAGTATTGGAATTTTTATTGCTAGTCTTAGTATTATCAATATTTGAAAACAATTTTTTTATAGTCAAAAGAAAATTCATTGTATTTTGATTTCTTTCATCAATTCCTTCTTGTTCTTTATTTATTCCATTGTTGTAAATGGATTTATTAAAGATCTTTTTTGTTAATTCAAAGAAAAGTTGTGTATTGATCTTAGAAATGGTAATGGTATATAAAAAAAGATCTATGTATATTTTTTCAATGAATGATTTGATAAAGTAGTGTGATTTACGCATTAATCGGATATTTTTCCTTTTTAATATTTTCCAAATATGCTTCTGTAATCCCGATCTTTTATTATCATAAATTATAACTCTTTCTTTTTTTTTCTTGTCTTTTACAGTTCCGTCAATTTGATTCCTTATTTGAATTGTCTTATCAGAAAGATCTTTCATTCTTCTTTCTATTAGTGAATAATTGAACCAATTTATCGTTTGATTTAGAACGGATGATTCGCTAGGAATATTTCTTTTTAAATCTTTTTTATTTTCGTTTGGTTCATATACTTTTTCTTTCCTAACTTCAAATAATAAATTTAGATTTACTTTATCCAGTTTTTTCATTATTAGGTTGATAATTCGAACTATTTGGATGACTCCTTTTTTTTTTCTTTTTTGAAGTTCTTTATAAATAGGTTCAAAAAAGAAAGGTCGTTTTCGAGGAGAACCAAAGGGAAGTTCCGCTTCCATTCCCCAGACTGTTAAAAAACAAAAATTTGTTTTTTTTTCTTTTTTTTTCATTAGATCTCTATGATGAGATCGTGCCCTAGATTTTCTCCAAGGTTTTAGACAGAAAGGATATAAAATCTTTATCTGAATACCGTCTATTAACCAAGCTTGGGGAAATTCTGTTTCTGATAATTGAACACCATTATAGGTGCATTTAATATGGATTTCTCTATTCCATTCCTTAAAATCCTCGTTCCACTCGGGAATTTGAAATAATAACATACGGAAAAGATTTTTGGCTATTATTAATGAAGGCAATATAATGTATTTTCTAAGAAAAGATTGGGTTACTAACATCAAACCTCTTATTACTTGAGTCAATATAAAGGTATCCCAAGCTTCTGATATTTCTATCTGTTCATTTTTATCTTTTTTATCTTCATTTTCAAAATAGGAAATTTTTAATTCTGATTCTTGTTCTCTCCCCATCCAATTCCTAAAAATTAGATTCTTAATTTCGTTGATATCAAAAAACGAAAAAAAAGATGTTTTGTCTAGACGATCCAAAAAAAGAGGAGAATGTACATTTACTTGAAAGAGGTTCCAAATAACTGTTTTACGTCTTTGAGCGCGCATGGATCCTTTGATTAGATTGCGACGAAAATCCGATTGTTGTGAGTAACGTATCAAAGCCGCCTCTTCCTCTTCCATTTGATCATCCTTTTTATCATTGTTACTAGTATTCTGATCATTATCGTTATAAATTATCACACGTTTGGCTCTTCTTGAATGAATCTCATAATATTCTTCCTCCAAATCTTCTTCATTTTCTTCTTCCTCTTTTATCAATTTATCGATTAATTTGTATGACCATCGAGAAACCTTTTTACTTATTTCTTCTTTTTTAATTCCAATAGATTTCTTTTTCATTATTTTTTGATCTTTTGTATGTGTTGTAATTACATCAAATAAAAATTGAAAATATTTTGCTTCACTTTCTGAATCAATTTCTTTTTCTTCTGTAAAATTCAAAAATGATTGACGGTGAAGTTCTACGGAATCATTAAGAAGTAGATCATGAATCTTATTTATAAAAAAAAATTCTACTAAATCTTCTGTATCTGTATAAATATTCATGATTGCACGTGAATCTAATTCTTTTCTCGTTCCTCGATATGGTCCGTTGAAAAAAGGATCATAAGCTTTTGGTAAGCATTTCTTTTTTTTTTCATCATCACATAATATGGTTTTTTTTTCAAGCATATCTAAGCTAGAGAATCTCTCATTTTTTTCTATAACTTGGATTCGGCTTCTCAATTCATTGTTCAAATTGCACTTTTTTTTTTCATTAGCATAAATCCAAGAATTATAAAGATCTTCGTCATATAGTTTTTCTATTATGTACAAAGAAATTCTTCGTTCTAGCATTTCCGAAAAAGTTGATAAACTGGGCGGATATGTAAAGGATATTATTTGTTTACCATCACTTGTACATGTAAAGAAAAAAAATTGTGACATTTCATTGCGTAAAGCATTTTCTAAATTATCATTTTTTATATATCGTAATGGACGATTCCATCGCTTATAATCAAAAAAAAAAGTGACAAAAGTTTTTTCAACCCACAATCTTTTATTTTTCTCTTCTTTCAGTCTTCCCAATTCCCAATTCTCTTGATGGGTCTCCAGATCAGAATCTTCGTAAACCGGGCTATCTTGATAGTATGCCTCTTGAAAGTGAAATTCATCCTTTGTTTTTTCCTTTCCATTCACTCGGATTTCTTCCGTTTCATCTATTTTGTCCAGATCTTCCTTTTCTTCGGTAGATTCTTCTTGTTCTTGTTCAGTCTCCTTCATTTCATAAGTTATTTCTACATCGCTTTCTTCCTTTCTTTTTCCCTCTTCTTCCGTTTCTGAAATTTCTTTATTTTTCAATTTCTTAGTGACAATAGGTGACGGCATTTTTCCTAAATAGTAAACACAGGTAATAAATAAGAGGATACTAAAGATTCGACCCATATAATTTTTCAATTCTGACACAAGATACTTATTAGATCGAATAGAACGATTTTTCCGTATCCAGAACAATACCAATCCAACCCATTTCATGAATAAAATGTGACCTATTAACCAACCAACAAAACTACTTGTTAAAAATAAAATCTTGTTGTTGCATCGAAACATATAAATGTTGACTAATCTGGCTAACGTGGAACTTGGTAAAATAAAATGGTTCAATAATTGAATAATTAGATTATTAAGAAATACA